GTAACCATACGTGAAGGGGAAATTGCGCGGATTTGGCAATTGCGCCGACGAATAGTAATAAGGCACAGAGAGTAGCAAATAAAGAATTGAACCCATTACTATGGATCAAGTTATTAACTATTTTGAACAAATCCCGAAATTCGAAACTGCCTGTTATACAATAAAAACCTAAGATTCCTAATAATAAACCAAAATCCCCTACACGATTAGTTACAAAAGCTTTTTGGCAAGCACTTGCTGCAATCGGTCGTGTAAACCAAAAACCTATTAATAAATATGAGCACATTCCCACCAGTTCCCAAAAAATATAAATTTGTATCAAATTGGAACTAGTAACTAATCCCAACATGGAAGCATTGAAAAAACTCATATAAGCAAAAAATCTCAAATATCCTTGATCGTGAGACATATAATTATCGCTATAAATAAGAACCACGATTCCAACAGTAGTAATTAGTACTGACATAATAGAAGTAAGTGGATCGATCAAGTGTCCGAACTCCAAGGAAAAATCATTATTGATGGTCCAAGACCATAGATATTGATAGATGGAACTTCCATTTATTTGCTGAATAGACAGGCTGGACGAAAACCCCAAAGTTATACTTAGCAGTAAAACACTAGTAAAAGCCCACATCCGACGAATGTTTTTTGTTGCTGTAGGAATAAGCAGAAGCCCAAATCCTATTAACATGGTAACTGGAAGTGGAAGAGAGGGTATTATCCATGCATATTGATATGTATGTTCCATAAAAAAAACCAATTTTATTTTAATTTTTTTTTATTCTTATTGATTTAATAGTTTCCGACTCACCAATTCTTATCTCTTTCGAAAGACACAATAATCAAAGAAAAGAACTCGACAAAAAATAGGAAAAAACTAAAATATTTTAACTCTTCAATTGGTTGATCGAATAACATCACTAACTAACTAAGTAGAGGTTATTACTTAGTTATTAATTAGTTAGTAACAAAAAAAAGATATTTATTAAAATACAGAATATTACAGAATATAACATTTTTAATCATTCTACTACTATATATTTATATAATAATATTTTATATATTTATTCTAATTATATTATAATTATTATATTATATTCTAGTAATTAATAATCATATTATATATACATATATAATAGTAAGAAAAACAATTCCATCAAAAACAGTACTTGATTCTAATATAAGTCACAGTATCCATCAAAAATTCGACTCAACAAGGAGGGCCTGGTTATTCTAGTTCTGGTTATTCTAATTAATTTATTTGCAGTAATTATCTAACGCATTGGGAACCAATTGATGGGATTCCACTAAGGAAAACTTATCTTTATCAGAAATCCTATAATACTCCTACTTCGTATAGTATAGAACTGAAAAAAAAAAAAATTCCCCCTTTATCTGACTTTATTAAAAATTATTATCTATTTTATTTATCCCTAGACATATATGATATGTCATGGGTATATATTTATTATATATTATTTTATTATATATTATAATTATAATATATTATTAATATTTAATATTATTAATATTTAATATATTTTAATATATTATTTTATATTATTTAGTATATATATATATATATATATATATATATATATAATATATGATATATGATATGTTTTTATATATATTATATGTTTTTTTTTTATTTTATATATATATATATATGTTTTTATATGTTATATATGTTATGTTTATGTTGTTTTGAAAAAATTATGGACTATTCATCATCCAAGGGATAAATATGGATAATGACTAAAAAAACGATCTATTTCGAACAATATATGTCTTTCACATACAACGATAAAAATTAGTACTTGTTTTTGAATGGCGGTTCCAAAAAAACGTACTTCTATATCAAAAAAACGTATTCGTAGAAATATTTGGAAAAAAAAGGGATATTTAACAGGAGAAAAAGCGCTTTCTTTAGCTAAATCGGTTGCCACTGGACATTCAAAGAGTTTTTTTGTGCAACAAACAAGTAATAAAATTTTAGAATAATCTAAATCAACATACCACGAATAACTTAAATTTTCTAAGATGAATGATTGATTTGCATTAACTAATGTATTGAATGTATTGAACCCCTCAATATTAGTTAGAACTAAATTAGCTGCTGTGGTATGTAGAATAAGAGTTATTTTATGTTTACTGGGCTTTAATTTAAGTATTATTTTCAATCTCTATCAATTTTTTGAATTGATAGAGATTGAAAGTTTTTTGTTATATGTGTTGTGTAGCCCAAAACCTAATTAGATTTAGTAATTAAATTTAGTAAGGTAATATAGTATCATAAATTATGGACACAGCGAAGAGTATTATTAATGATTCTAAGGTATCGAAATCATTATCAAAATTCCTCAGATTTAGTGATAAAATTTTTATAAAGATAAATAGGAAATTATAGTTATTTTATTTTTTTTTTTACTAAGAAAATAATTAATTTTCAATACATAAAATAAGATAAACGAATAAAAAATAAAAAAAGAAAAAATAGAAGAGGGACAATTTTGAGTTCTATAACTCGGTCTTCGGCCGATAGCAAAACTATCTAGTTTCGACTGTTCCGTAAGAACTTAGTTTCGAGATACGTGAAAGTTGATTGTTAAAACTGAACCCTACGGCGATACTAACTACGTGTTAGTGAACATTTAAATATAAATTTGAACGAATCTTTTTTTTTTCATCGATTCTAATGTTTACTAAACTATATTGAATTCTTGAATCTTGACCGTTCGACATGAATTGAATATTATTTATTATTATTTTGAGTAAGCCGCCATGGTGAAATCGGTAGACACGCTGCTCTTAGGAAGCAGTGCTAGAGCATCTCGGTTCGAGTCCGAGTGGCGGCATCCTCTAAAAGGGATACAAAATGGATCCTATAATGTATTTAATTATCGATTTTAATTCTGCAACGGAGCCCTCTTTTTATGATATTTGCGACTTTAGAACATATATTAACTCATATTTCTTTTTCGATTATTTCAATTGTGATTACGATTCATTTGATAAACTTATCAGTCCGCGAAATCGTAGGATTACGCAATTCATCAGAAACTGGGATGATAGCTACTTTTTTCTCTATAACAGGATTATTAGTTATTCGTTGGATTTATTCGGGGCATTTCCCATTAAGTAATTTATATGAATCATTAATCTTTCTTTCTTGGGGTTTATCCATTATTCATATGATTCCCTATCTTAGGAATCATAAAAATGATTTAAGCGCAATAACCGCGCCAAGTGCTATTTTTACCCAAGGTTTCGCCACGTCGGGTCTTTCAACCGAAATGCATCAATCTTCAATATTAGTACCTGCTCTACAATCTCAGTGGTTAATGATGCACGTAAGTATGATGTTATTGAGCTATACATCTCTTTTATGTGGATCATTATTATCAGTCGCTCTTCTAGTCATTACATTTCGAAAAAACATAGATACTTTTTTAAAAAGCAATAATTTATTAATTAAGTCATTTTTCTTTTTGGGGGTCGAATACTTGAATGAGAAACGAAGTGTTTTTAAAAACACTTCGTTTCTTTCATTTCGAAATTATTACAAATATCAATTGACTCAGCGTTTGGATTATTGGAGTTATCGTGTCATTAGTTTGGGATTTACCTTTTTAACCATAGGCATACTTTCGGGAGCAGTATGGGCTAATGAGTCTTGGGGATCTTATTGGAATTGGGACCCTAAGGAAACTTGGGCATTTATTACTTGGATCATATTTGCGATTTATTCACATACTAGAACAAATCAAAGTTTACAAGATACGAATTCGGCACTTGTGGCTTCAATAGGATTTCTTATAATTTGGATATGTTATTTTGGGATCAATTTATTAGGAATTGGTTTACATAGTTATGGTTCATTTACATTAACATCGAATTAGATAAATTATCTAACCTAAAGAGTACATAACATAAGAACACCGTCTCATATATAACGAGAGTTTTTGAGAACCAGTTGATTCTTTGAATCAACTGGTTCTCAAAAACTCGAGATACATCTTTTTACAACTCTAATTCACTTCATTTTTTTTTTCATTGTACAGCGAACTGTTTTTAAAACCTTAAAATCACAGATTTATAAGACTTTCAGTCTCATTAATGAAAACTATCTATAAAAATAATTAGATAGAATAGTTTGTACTTTGTCAACTGATAGTAAGAGAACGAAATCGGGATAAATACCAATCCATATTACGGGTAAAAAAAGACATATCAAAATAAACAGCTCTCGTGGTCCAGAATCGACCAAATTAGAGTTTGGAACATTAAATAACTTGTACCCGTAGAACATCTGACGTAACATAGATAATAAATAAATAGGAGTTAATATCATTCCAATTGTCATTACAAAAGTAATTAGCACCTTTGGCATGAAAAGATATTTTGAGCTGGTAATTATTCCAAAAAATACTACTGATTCCGCAACAAAACCACTCATTCCCGGCAATGCAAGAGAAGCCATCGAGAAGCTACTGAACATGGTAAATATTTTTGGCATTAGGACAGATATCCCCCCCATTTCGTCGAGATAAACAAGACGTATTCTATCACAACTTGTTCCCGCCAAGAAAAAAAGTGCAGCACCAATAAATCCATGAGAAAGTATTTGTAAAATTGCTCCATTTAGTCCCACGTTGGTTATAGAACCAATTCCTATAATTGTGAAACCCATATGAGATACAGAAGAATAGGCTATTCTCTTTTTTAAATTGCGTTGACCGAAAGAGGTTAAAGCTGCATAAATTATTTGTATTGTTCCCACTATCACCAACCATGGAGAAAATATGGAATGAGCGTGGGGTAATAATTCCATATTGATCCGAATCAATCCATATGCTCCCATTTTTAATAAGATTCCGGCAAGAAGCATACATGTACTGTAATGTGCCTCTCCGTGGGTATCCGGTAACCATGTATGTAGGGGTATGATCGGCGATTTGACAGCATAAACAATAAGGAAGCCAAAATAGAATATTATTTCCAATGCCGCAGGATATGATTGATTAACTAATCTTTCAAAATCTAATGTCGGTTCATTGGAACCATATAAACCCATACCTAGAACTCCTATTAAGAGAAAAATAGAACCCCCCGCAGTATACAAAATAAACTTTGTAGCCGAGTACAGGCGCTTCTTTCCCCCCCACATGGATAAAAGTAAATAAACAGGAACTAATTCTAACTCCCACATGATGAAAAAAAGTAAAAGGTCTCGAGAAGAAAATGATCCTATTTGACCACTGTACATTGCTAACATAAGGAAATAGAATAATCGTGAATTTCGAGTAACTGGCCAAGCCGCTAAAGTCGCTAAAGTAGTGATAAATCCTGTCAATAAAATAGGTCCCACGGAAAGCCCATCGATTCCCAGTTTCCAGTGAAAATTCAAACTATTTATCCATTTCAAATCTTCTTCCAATTGGATTAATGGATTGTCCAATTGGAAATGATAACAGAATGCATACGCCGTTAAAAGGAGTTCTAATAGGCATATACATATAGTATACCAGCGAAAAACCTTATTCCCCTTATGAGGAAGAAAAAAAATGGAAGAACCCGCGAATATCGGCAAAACAACAAGTATTGTTAACCAAGGAAAATAACTCGTGATAAAGACAAGATACACTTTGACCAGAAAAGCCCGTGCTCAGAATAATAAATATATTTTATCGAGTACGGGCTTTTGTCGGTAAAGAGGAATCAAACGATTCAAGTGGAGTTTTTTGTAATGTATCAATCAATAAGATAGACCCATGCTGCGAGTTGTTTCATGCCATAAATAAACACGGACACTCAAAAAATCTGTTGGGCAGGCGGATTCACATCTTTTACAACCTACACAATCCTCGGTTCTTGGCGCGGAAGCAATTTGCTTAGCTTTACATCCGTCCCAAGGTATCATTTCCAATACATCCGTGGGGCAGGCTCGTACACATTGAGTACACCCTATACATGTATCATAAATTTTTACTGAGTGTGACATTGAATCTATAAATTCCAGTTTTGAACATAAAAAGTTTTCGATCTGGTATGGTAAAATGATAAAATCCGTAGTAAATGGATTATATGTTTATATTGTAGACACCAGACGAATCAATGATTTATCAAATTTTTTTTATCAATATATTTCTAAATCTGTTCATGAGAAAGCGCCAAGAGACTTTTATTTTCGTTTCAACAACCACAGTCATACAATACAAGTTGTACATGCGAATTCAAATTGGTCAACAAACAATACAATAACAATATCTAATATTAATATTAGATATTAATATTAGAATATTAATATTAATTAATGGAATTCTATTCTAATTCTTAATTCTAATATATAAATCTGATATCTAGTATCTAATATATAATAATATATTTATATTATATATATATATAAATATAATATTATATATTATAATTATATTTTATATTAAATTATATTATAATTATATTATAAAAAGTTATAAAATATAATTATAAAATATAACGAATGATTATAATGAACGATGACGAATAATTTAATTATTCAACAAATTCGATTGATTGATACGAGTTGATTTTCTGTTACGATGGATCGACGAAACAATAGCTAGCCCAATAGCCGCTTCAGCAGCGGCAATAGCTATGACAAAGATTGAGAAAATATCTCCTTTTAATTGGCGACTATCAAATAAATCAGAAAATGTTACGAGATTGATATTAACCGAATTTAGTATAAGCTCAAGACACATAAGCGCTCTAACCATGTTTCGACTTGTGATTAATCCATAGATACCGATAGAAAATAAATAGACACTCAAAAAAAGTACATACTCAAACATCATTAACTAACTCCTCATCAATATCAATCTTGATTCATTTCAATATGATATGAACAACAATTCAACTGATTCGATTGACTAGAATAGAACAAACAATTACAGAACAAGAGAAGGTATTGTTAATAGATTTCACTAAAAACCTTAAATCTTTCCATGTTTTTAGTTGATTTCAAATTTAGAATTCAAAAAATTTTTTGAATTCTAAGTATTTATTATTGACGAGCCATAGTAATTGCACCTATTAAAGAGACTAAAAGAATTATAGAAATGAGTTCAAATGGAAGATAAAAATCTGTTGATAAATGAATCCCAATTTGTTGAACGTTACTTATTAGGTCCTGCTCTAGAATCTGGTTTGATTTTGTAGTCCAAAGAATTCCGTACCATGACGTATCTGGGATAGTAGTAATTAGTGAAAAAAGAATACTTGTACAAACCAGTGAAGTAACCCCATCTCCAATGGTCCAAAGGCGGGAATCATTGGAATATTCTGAACCGTTCATAAACATTACAGCAAATATGATTAAGACATTTATGGCTCCTACATAAATAAGAAGTTGTGCGGCAGCTACAAAATAAGAATTCGATAGAATATAGAATAAGGATATACAAACAAGAACCAATCCCAACGAAAAGGCAGAATAAATTGGATTGGTAAATAATACTACTCCCAGGCCCCCCAATAGAAGAACTGATCCCAGAAATATTACGAGAATACTATGTATTGGTCCAGGTAAATCCATTATGTATAAAATAAGAGATAAATAAGTCGAAAGATTTCATGACCTTACTGAATAGTCGAAGAAGGTAAAATTACCCTATTTTTTTGTCTATGATACGTTCCTAAATTAAATATTAATGGAATTGTAATATGGATTAATATAGATATAGATAAAGTTATTGGACCAATCCCGATTTTGCATTTTGATTTTATTCGAAATAAAAGAGTAGTTAGAATTTTTTTTATATTTTGAAATCATCACCAAAAATATATAAATAAACCAACGATTCTCAACAATCAATAGTTATTAGTTATTATTTTTAGTTACATCGACTAACTAAAATAAAAGAAGCTTCACTTGGATCTTTCTATCAAAATATTAAAAAAAAAAAAATATTAGTTAATAATTGGTAATTGTTCTTGAATCAAAGGATTTACCCTTGTCTATTTTGATTTGAGTCGAAGTCGAATTCGTAACTGTTTGAATTGTGTAGTCCCCAATTACTGACATTGGTAACCGACCCAAAGCAATTTGATTATAATTCAATTCGTGACGATCATAAGTAGAAAGTTCATATTCTTCAGTCATTGATAAACAGTTTGTGGGACAATATTCGACACAGTTACCGCAAAATATACAGATACCAAAATCAATACTATAGTTAAGCAGTTGTTTTTTTTTTATATCTTTTTCAAATCTCCAATCAACAACGGGTAGATCTATGGGGCATACACGAACACATACTTCGCAAGCAATACATTTGTCAAATTCAAAATGGATTCGGCCACGGAAACGCTCTGATGTGATTGATTTTTCATAAGGATACTGAATAGTTACAGGTAAACGATTTGTGTGGGATAAGGTAATTATGAAACTTTGACCAATGTACCTTGCGGCTCGTATTGTTTGTTGACCATAATTCATGAATCCAGTTACCATCGGAAACATATTGTAGATATCCACGAATAAGTTGATGTTTCTTTCTCTTGTTTAAGGGAGGTTATGAGTCTAGAATATCGTTATCATATTCTGTTATTTATAGTGAAATATTTATAGTGAAGCAAGTTGGAAAGAAGTTGTCAATAAAAAATTACCTAGAGAAATAGGTAAAAGAAATTTCCATCCAAGATTTAATAGCTGGTCTATTCTCATCCTGGGTAAAGTCCATCTTGTTGTGATAGATATGAAGAGAAACAAATAAGCTTTAGCTAATGTAATAAAGATACCAATTGTCATTCCAAAGACTCCAGCCATTTTATTTATTCCGAAAAGTTCAGGAATGGATATGTATGGCATAGAAAAATTCCACCCACCTAAATAAAGAACTGTTACAAATAATGAAGAAACTAAGAGATTTAGGTAAGAAGCAACGTAAAATAAACCATATTTAATACCGGAATATTCGGTTTGATAACCTGCTACTAATTCCTCCTCTGCTTCTGGTAAATCAAAGGGTAATCTTTCACATTCTGCTAAAGAAGAAATTAGAAAAACTATAAACCCTATAGGTTGACGCCACATATTCCACCCCCAAAAACCATATTGTGACTGTGCCTCAACTATATCAACTGTACTTGAACTGTTCGATAATCATAGTCGATAATAACATTACCGTTCTTACCGCTATTCCAAAACCGTACATGAGACCTCAGCTTCATACGGCTCCTCTATGGCCACACGCGCAAATAAATGTAAGGACTCCTTCGGTATTATCGGTATCTTTGGAGTGTAGATAGAATAAAAATACCTCGTAAAGTTCCAAAAATTAGACCAATGGAATTCCGTCTGCTAGAATAACAAAAAGTACGCTTCCGAATTGATCTCATCCCTTATATAATTAAATAAAAAACTAATCTTTCTTCGGTAATAACTTAATCTTTCAATAAAATACCCGTTCTATCAATAGATGGAAAGAATTAGACACTAGTTCTAGTTAATGAATCATAACTAATAAGAATTCCATATGTATGGGTATAGATGGAGGAAAAAATTAATAAAGACCCCTTTTCCATTCTATTCTATTATTTATTGTATTTCATTCTATTTCTTTTGTTCCTCTTCTTGTTTCTCATAAGCTCATAAGAGGGTACTCTGAAAAAAAAAATAAATAAATAAAGGATTAATTCGTTCTTGATAGTCACTTCTTTAATCAGTGAATAGGAGCATACTCTAGATCGGAATCGCGGGGAAGTACTGCTTGTTCGTTTCTACCAACTTAAAGCCCCTATTATGTTATGATTCGTTTTATGCGGAAATACCTCTTTTTTGATACCTTACATTATCTCTATTACTAATCTTTTGTGTACTTTGGTGTTTCTAACCATCTACTGATTTTTGTTGATTGATCCCCTGTATGGTAATACATCCAAGACAATAGTAGAAACTCCATACAGTTGATCTTTTGTACCCGCTTCAAGATATGATGACTAATCAAAGAATCTCAATCTTGGGATAAAGAGTTTTTACTGCTTATGTTTACTTCCACTTTATTCTTTTCTTGTATATAGGGAATGAGATTTTATCTTCTTATCTACATATTAATAAGCCGTTTTGTTTCACTCATATAACTATCTGGTTTAACTCATCGACCTGAATGAATGGAGGTCAAAATTCATCTTCTAACGAATCACACGTAGAGATATTGATAACACACATAGAGTTAATGGTATTTCATAACTAATAGATTGAGCAGCAGCTCGTAGACCACCTGAAAAAGAATATTTATTATTCGATCCATATCCTGATATAAGAAGCCCAATGGGAGCAATACTTGAAATGGAGATCCATAAAGAAACACCTATACTAAGATCGGCTAAAACAAGTCGATACCCAAAAGGAATTACTAAATAACTTAGTAGAATTGATATAACTGCTATAGATGGTCCGATACTAAACAAGGGAATATCTCCTCTAGATGGAAGGAGGTCCTCTTTAAAAAGTAATTTTGTCCCGTCTGCTAGAGCTTGAAGAATTCCCAAGGGACCCGCATATTCAGGTCCAATACGTTGTTGTATCGCTGCAGAGATTTCTCTTTCTAACCATACAATTACTAGCACTCCTATGGTGATTCCCAATATAAGGGTTAAAGCAGGGACAAACAGCCAGATGAGTCCATATACCTCTTTTAAAGATTCTGATTTAGAAAAAGAATTGATAGTTTGTACTTCTGTTGTTCCAATTATCATTTCAACGATCAACTTCTCCCATAATGATATCTATACTACCTAGTATCGTCATGATATCAGCCAATTTCATTCTTTTAATTAGCTGAGGAAGAATTTGCAAATTGATGAAACCGGGCGGACGAATTTTCCATCTCCAGGGGAAAATACTATTATCTCCTATCAAATAAATTCCTAATTCCCCTTTTGGGGCTTCCACTCTTACATAAAGTTCTTGTTTCAAAAATTCAAAATTCGGCGAAGTTTTTTTACCAATGAATCCATATTCAAAATCATTCCATTTATAATTCTTTGTTCCATCTAAGCGCCGAATTTCTAAATTCTCATAAGGTCCCCCGGGAATTCCTTCAAGAGCCTGTTGAATAATTTTTATGGATTCCCTCATTTCGCCGATTCGTACTAAATAACGAGCTAATGAATCTCCCTCCGTTTGCCATTGGACTTCCCAATCGAATTCATTGTAAGATTCATAATGATCAACTTTACGAAGATCCCATTGGATCCCAGAAGCTCGTAACATCGGTCCTGATAAGCCCCAATTTATGGCCTCTTCTCCACCAATAATGCCCACTCCTTCAACTCGTTCCAAAAAAATGGGATTCCGCGTAATAAGTTTTTCATATTCAACAAGACCCGTTAAAGAATAATCGCAGAAATCCAAACATTTATCTATCCAACCATGAGGTAGATCAGCAGCTACTCCTCCGATACGGAAATAATTATGCATCATTCGCATACCTGTGGCAGCTTCGAATAGATCATATAGCAATTCTCTCTCTCTGAAAATATAGAAAAAGGGAGTCTGTGCGCCGATATCCGCCATAAAAGGCCCAAGCCATAACAAATGAGAAGCTATACGACTCAGCTCTAGCATAATTACTCTGATATAGCTGGCTCTTTGAGGGACTTGAACATTTACTAATTGTTCTGGTGCATTTACTGTTATTGCTTCTGTGAACATAGTAGCTAAATAATCCCAACGTGTTACATAAGGAAGATATTGTATAATTGTTCGGTTTTCCGCTATTTTTTCCATCCCTCTGTGTAAATAGCCCAATACGGGTTCACAGTCAATAACATCTTCACCATCGAGAGTAACGATCAGTCTAAGAACACCATGCATTGATGGGTGATGGGGGCCCATATTTACTATCATGAGATCTTTTCTTGTAGTCGGTACAGTCATATCTTTTCTTTCCTAATTCATTATTCCATGAATTTCTCAAAACAAGTTTTATAAATTTATAAAAATGAAAAATCTAATCATTAATAATAATAAAATTTAAATGAATCTTCAAATTAACGGGTTTTTGGCTCCCGAATATCCAACTGACTAATTAATTTCTTATAATGTACTCTATTTTTCTTTGACAAATAAGCCAACAGCCGTTGACGTTTTCCCAGAATTTTTCGTAGACCTTTCTGCGATAAAAAATCTTTTTTGTGCAATTCCAAATGCGAAGTGAGTCTCCGTATTTTATTGGTGAAACTTAATACTTGAAATTCAACAGACCCTTTATTTTCTTCTTTTTCTTCTTGTGGAATAACTGAAATGAATAAATTTTTGACCATAAAAAAATTCTTATATCTTTTTTCTTTTTTATGTATTTTATCGATCAGGAAAAATAATAATTATTTTATTTTTTATTATTATATGATTATGTCAGTCATTTTTCATTTTATTTTCATATGGTATAAACATTTAGATTTATTCATATACTACTTTTTATTTATTTTATTCTATCCAAATCCAATTTTTTATTCCTAGTTTCTTGAATTGATATACCATTTGATTAAAAAATCAGTATCATGTGCTAAAAACATAAGGTATGTGTACATACATCTTTTGCCGTATATCGAATATGTCATGCGATATATAGCAAATGTACCATTAACTGATTCTGAATCGTGGATACATATGGATCCTTGACAGACTGAAACGACTCCCGTTATTGGCATCAAACCAATAGCGATTCATACAAGCTAAATCTTCTAATCGGTAATTGGGCCAAAGAAACAATTTTAATTTCATAAAGTTGGTTGCATCCGTATTAAGATGCTTGTCCTCATTCAAAAACCACCTACAGTTTCTTATCTTGTTTTCGTTGCAAAACACTGGATTTTTATCCACACTATTCCAATTCCAGGAATTCAAACAAATTAGAATTCTCAATTCTCTACGACGTCTATGAGATAGAATATTTTCAGGAACAAGGAAATCATAATGATTTTTTTTTTCTATATTCACGTTTAAATTATTCTTATTAACATATCTTTTTTTTATGAATTTTATATTAGTTTTAATTTGGTCTTTAACCTTATCAACCAATGAAATACTTATGGTTTGATAGGTAATAAATTGTCCATCCCTTTTTATAGATAGACGAATCGGTTCGATAATTAATATTCCTTTTTTTATCAATTCTGTAAGAGCTAGATCTTTCTGAATTAGCATTACATCTAGACGCATCTCTCCTCTTTGAATCGAAGAGATAGCAATTTCCTTTGGATTTGTCAATCTAAGTAAGAGACAATATACCTTGATATTATTGATTATTCTTTGACTCAAGGGGTCATCCCATCTTAATTGAAAAAGGAAATATTTTTTCAGGAATAAATCTAGTTCTGCTTCCTTGTTGCTCTTGGATTTTTTTTTTTTTCTACGTTTTTTAATGTCTGATCCAGCGTAATCCTCTTCAATATCTTTTTTTTTATTTTGTTTTCGTAGATCTGGTCCAAGATCTTTTTGGCACTGTTGTTCGTTTTTTTCTTGGTTGAAATTTTCTAAATAAAGATATTCTTTTTGATTAGATAATATAGGAATAGGAGGATTTTTTTTTTTATTTACGTTGGTGTTTTTATTTTTACTAATATTTTCATTTCGATGAAAGTCTAAAAGAAAAAATTTGATTGGTATAACCCACGGTTTAATCTTATATGTATCAAAAAGTAGCACAAATTCTGGGACGAACCAAGATTCTAGTTTTGATATGGTACGATTACGATATAACCTTTCTTGATTCATTCCCATCCAATCAAAAAAGTTTTTTTTTTTGGCGATTTGTTGATGAATCAAAATATTTTTTTTTTTTATTTTGTTTTTATACTTAGTCTCAATATCGATATTCTCTGTAAGACAAAAATGGAGAATTCTAAAATTAAAATATTTTCTATCCAGATTTTTATTTGCATCAATAATATATCTCTCTTCTAGATAATCACTAATAGCTGTACTTACCAATACATAAAATGGGTCGAGTTTCGGTGTATTGAAAATAGATGGATATGGAATCCCTGGGCTATCGTTTACTTGTAATGTTGATCCATAAATATATGAGTTTTTCTTTTCCCCATAATTCATATATTTATGTGATAAAAGATTATATCTGTAGTGTTTTTTAAACCATTTTTCTTTTTGATTCATCAATGAATCCATTGCAGAATAATCTTCTTTCATGTAATGAATTAATTGGTCTTTTTCATTTTTATATGAATTGGATTTAATTGAGTCTTTATTTTGAATCATACGACGTTGGTTGACTCTATTTCGCCATTTTTTGGGGACTAATTGAGACCATTTGACATCGGAAAAATGGTATTGATAATAATCCTTTAACCAGTTTTTCCATTTATTCATTCCAGACTTTTGAATTTTCTTATGCCTTGATTTGTAATCAACTATTCCTCGTGTTATACAATAATCCTTTATTTTATCCTTAAGATAATGATGGGTCCCGTGATCTTGAAGTACAGATCTCAAGTTATACTTGTTAAATAATTGGGTTTGTGATAATTTGTAAAATACATATGCTTGTGACAAGGAAGATAAGTCACTATAACTATTTAAATTAGTATTACTAATATTAGTATTTGAAATATTAATATTTGTATTTAAAAACGACTTTTTTATAGTCGAAATAAAGTTCATTGTATTTTGATTTGTTTCATCAATTCCTTCTTGATTTGTTTTATCGTTGTAAGTGGATTTATTGATAATTTTTTTTGAATCAACAAAAAAAAGTTGTGCATTGATTCTTGGAATGTTAATGGTACATAGGAAGATCTCTATGTATATTTTTTCAATGAAAGATTTCATAAAATAATATGATTTACGTATTAATCGGATATTGTTTCTTTTGAATATCTGCCAACTATATTGCTGCGATTCCGATCTTTTATCATCATAAGTTAAAACCATTTTTTTATTGTCTTTTGTGATTTGTTCTATTTGATTCTTAGTTGTCATTATCCTATTAGAAATATCTTTCATTTTTTTTTCTATCAATGAATAATTTGTCCAACTTGACGTATGAATTGGAACGGTCGATTCACGGTTAATTTTATTATTTATTTTGGAATCTTTTCCATTTTTATTCGGTTCATATACTTTCTTCGCCTTTCTCAATTCAAATAATAAAATTGGATTTACTTTTTCAAGTTCTTTTATTATTCGTTTTATAACTAGAACTATGTTTCTGACCCATTCTTTTTTTTCTTTTGAAATTAGTAGAGACCATTTTCCTCTTTCTTTTAAGACTCTTAGAAGGATAAAAAATTTATTTTTTACTTTTTTTATTTTTTTTTTGAGTTCTTTATAAATGGGTTCAAAAAAAGACGGTCGTTTTCGGGGAGAACCAAAGGGAAGTTCTGCTTCCATTCCCCATACTGTTAAAAAACAAAAATTGTCTTTTTTTCCTTTTTTTTTTGTTGAATCTATATCTTGAGATCGTGTCTTGGGGCTTCGCCAGGGTTTCAGACAAAAAGGAAATAGAATCTTTATCTGAATCCCGTCTGTTAACCAATCTTTGGGAAATTCTGTTTCTGATAATTGAACACCATTATAGGTGCACTTAACGTGCATTTCTTGATTCCATTCCTTCAAATCCTCGTACCACTCGGGGGATTGGAATAATAGCATACGTCCAATATTTTTAGCTATTATCAATGAAGGTAATACAATATATTTTCTAAGAAAAGATTGGGTTACTAACATCGAACCTCTTATTGCTTGAGCAAATATAATGGTATCCCAAGTTTCGGATATTGTTATCCGATCATTTTCCTCTTTTTTCTCCCTTTCTTTTGCCCCTTCTTTATCAAAATCGGAAATTTGCAATTGTGATTCTATACCAACCCAATCTCTAAAAATAAGATTTATCATTTCATAAATATCAAAAAAAAGAAAAAAAAATGTTTTGTCTATTCGATCTAAAAAAAGCGGGGAATGTACATTTGCTTGAAACATTTCCCAAGTAAGAGTTTTGCGTCTTTGAGCCCGCACGGATCCTTTGATTATATTCCGACGAAAATCCGATTGTTGCGAGTAACGTATCAAAGCCACTTCTTCTGCTTGATCACTATTACTAGTATCATTAGTACTAGTAACAGAATCCACATTCTGATCGTCATCAGTATAAATTACCACGCGTTTGGCTTTTCTTGAACGAATCTCATGATCTTCCGCCGATTCTTCTTCATTTTCTTCCTCCTGCTCTTCAACAAAATCATCGGTCAATTTGTATGACCATCGAGAAACCCTTTTGCTTATTTCTTCTATTCCAATAGATTGATTTCTTATTGTTGTTTGATCATTTGGATCGGCTGTAATTACATCGAATACAAATTTCAAGGATTTTGATTGATTTTCTGAATCAATTCTTTTTTGTTCGGTCAATAAAGAACATTTTTTAAAATTAGAACTAGATTCGTACTCAAAAGATAATTCACCGATTGAGATTGAGGTTAAGGAATTACCAATATAATTCGATAATGATTCCATATCAAATAGATTCTTTTTATTTTCAAATTCTTGGGAATCATTAGGAAGTAGACCATAAATCTTATTTATTAAAAATATTTCTATGGAATCCTCTGTATCTGTAGAAGTCATTAAATCATTTATGTTTGCGCGCGAATATCCCTTTTTTATTGTTCCGCGATATGGTCCGTTCAAAAAGGGATCGTATGTTTTAGACAGGCATTCTTCTTCATTCTCATCATTGTATAGTCTGGTCCTTTTTTCCAGCATATCTGGAAAGGGGATACCCTCTTCTTTTTCTAGAACTTTTATTCGACTTATCAATTCATTTTTCAAGTTGTACTTTTTTTGTTCATTGGTATAAACCCAATAATTATATAAGTCCTCATGGCATAGTTTTTCTGTTGTGTGCAGAGACATTTTACGTTCTATCATTTTAAAAAAAGTTGATAAACTAGGTGGATATGTAAAAGATATTTTTTGTTTTCCATCGCTTGGACATGTATAAAAAAAATATTGTGACATTTCATTTCGTACAGCATTTTCAAATAGATCATTTTTGATATATCTAAATGGACGATTCCATCTTTTATAATCGAAAAAAAAAGTTATAAGAGGTTTTTCAAACCGTAAATGGGTCTTTTCGTTTTTTTCTTCTTTAAGTCTTCCCAATTCCCAATTATCTTGATACCCATCAAGATCAGAATCTTCGTCAACTGAGCTATTCTTATAGCATGTCTCTTTAAAGTGGAATTCATCTTTTGTTTTTTCCTTTCCATTCACCCGGATCTCTTCCGTTTCATCTATTTTGTCCGGATCCCCCCTTTCTTCCGAACAAAGGGAAGGGTCTTCTTCGGTGGATCCCCCTTGTTCCTGTTTAGTCTCCTTCGTTTCGGAAGTTGTTTCTACGTCGCTTTCTTCCTCACTTTCTCCCCTTTCTTCTGTTTCTGAGGTTTCTTTCAGTTTCTTAGTGACAATAGGCGACGGCATTCTGCCTAAATA